TCAATATCCACGGGTTTATTAGCTAAATGGCAATTGGCACATACAATACGGCCGGTCGCTTCGCGTGGATTTTCATAACCCTGCTGTGCAAAAATGGGATAGGCATTTGAAACGGGTGCCCCAGTTATTATATATATCATGAGCGATACGGAAATGGATCGAGTAATCTCTTCCTTTATCCAAGAAAAAAGGGTATTTATAGTTTGCATGGTCCAATCATTGGTATCGAAAATTTATACAATAAAATTAGGTGGGTTCTTAGTCTAGTATAGTTCCCTATCTATGATTCTGCTATGTACTAAAAGAATTTTATTGTAATGGAATAGAATATAGGAGGAATCGAATCCCTTGTATGAGTAAAAAGAATAAGTACAGTTTTGAATGTTTTGCTTATGTACAAAGTAACAACCAACCATTCTAATTGGATCAGTGAATCATTTTTCAGTCATTCATTGAATGATAAATCACTACAAGTGAGGGAGATACACGATTTAAATAACGGAAAATCAAATATTTTAAAATTGTATCTAGAATGACCGGAAAGGTAGAAACAAGACCGGATATAATTTGATCATTATGAGCAAATCCAAAATCTTTGTAGACAGATCCAATCATTAGTTCCCAACCGTGGGGCGAATGGAATCCTATACATAAATCAGTTACTAAAAGAATGGAAAAGGCTTTGATTGTGTCGCTTAAGTTATATAGAAATTCTTGAACCCAATAGTTAAGAATAACAAGTTCTTCATTACCTAGCATAGAATAACCACTTAGAATAACGAAACAGATCATATTTGTCGAGAAGTGCAAAATCGTATGGATACAATCTTCATTGTGCATCTTGATCAATTGGATCGTTTCGTTGTAGATTCCGATACGAAGCTTTTCTAGATGTGTTCCCGGGTATTCCTTTATCATTTCGTCCAAGAGTAAGAGTTCCTCTAATTCTATGAATTTTTTTAGAATACTCTTTTCTTGAATATCATTCAAAAAAATTTCGGATTGCCTAGTATCCCACCAATTAGTAACCCAAGATTCCAGACTTTTAGTAAATGAGAGAGAGATCCACCAGGGCAAAAATACTATAGATGCAAGATATAGAAGGGGAATGAATGCTTTCTTTTTTGCCATTTTTCCGTCTTTGAATTTTTAATGAACTCACCCCATTCGTTGACGCTATACGATACTAACTAATATTCCTATCAAGGATCAGTTCTATTACAAGTTATCGAGCCCACGAATCTATTCCCCGCTTTTTTTGTGTATGATTCAGCGGTTAGTACTTGAATTTATAAATAATACAGAAATGGAATAAAAAAGAATCCACTTCGAATAAAGAGATTGTTTCCAAATCTATCACTTGCTAAAATTCGAAGAGAGTGACCCCTTTCAATAAAGAAATGCATGAAAGAGCCCCTTCAAGTAACAAATATTATTCAGATTTTGAAACGAAAGAACTCTCTTTCTATCAAAATATCCAATTTTTTGAAAAAAAAAAACGACGCATAGTCCGGGAATAATTGAGAGAATTTTCTGAAGAATATTGTGATTCTGATAAAAAAAATGACTACCAAAACAAGACAAAAAAGCTATCGTTATAAGCATCCCAATCGTTTGGTAATTAAGAAGTACAAAAAGGGATAAAAAGAAAAATTGATTGACAAAACAAAAAAAAAGAGAATCTACAAGATATAATCTCTCTATTGAAAAGAAAAAAAGCATTCATTCTTTTCATTTCAGTTTCAATTCATTTTTTAAAATACTTCAATTGGTACACGCAAGAAATAAGCCAATTCAGCAGCTTTTTGCTCAAGTTCTCGTGGAGTCAAATTCTCATCAGTACGAGTCAAAGGAATAGCGCCATGGCCTCTGATTTCCATATAAAGGACACGACGAGCATAAATACCCTCTTTCACTTCTATTCTGATGGACTGGACATCTTTCATAAAGAATTGGAGGAAGATGCGACGATTTTTTCCAGGAAATCCCCAACGAAAAATACACACTATTCCTTCTTTTCTATCGAACCGATCATAACCACTACCTACATTCCACGAAATTGTGCACCACAAATAAGAGCTAATAAAGAGACCCGCAATTCCGTAGAAAGACATCACGATCCCCTGTGGAAAAAAAATGATTTGCGTAGGCGGAAATAAAGATATCAAATTTCTACCAAGATAACTGGAAATTCCAACTAATAAAAACCCTAATGAACCTAAAAAAAGGATAAAGGCCCAGCAGAAATTACTTGTTTTTCGAGACCCCGCTATAAGTTCTATCCATATATGTTCTGATCGCCAATTCATACTAGATCTAGTTGCATTTTATTGAAATTGAGAGAATAACCCAAATTAATTTGACTTTTTGTGTGTTTCCGAAATAACTCTCATCAACTAGCACTATTCTGATGTGAACTTTTATTTTAGGAGTAATTCATCGAATTGGTTAGATATAAAATAATAATATCCATTTCGCATGATTTCCTATAGATATCCACATACATATAGATATATTCACTTTACATTTAAGGCATTCGCCCCGATCCCGATTTGATTTCGTTGCAAATAGCTATAATTTATTTACTCATATATCATGTTTACACACGAATAACAATAATAGTTTCTTTATGTTCGGGGGAAACCACATCACATATTTTATTCTAAGAAATAGATATCTGTGTTATGGTCTAAGTCTAAATCTTGAAAAAAAAAAACAAAATAGATGAGATTTAGCCCCATCATATCGATATCTAAAAAATCTTGTTTTTTTGAATATGAAGAGATAAAGAAGCCATCGCAATTGCCGGCAATATTAGGCCCACGAAAGGCACAAAAAAAGAGGGTAAATTTGTCATAAAATGGATACCTGGATTTACTATTTTTACCTGTTATTGTTATATTGTTATTTATATTGTTATAAAGGTATCTTATAATCATTATTTATAATTCATATAGAATTATACTAAGCATATCTAAGTGAGTATATGTGATATAATAAAAAATATATAAATATAATAAAATAAGTGCAAGGAATGTCGAACTAAATAAATATGATTTTTCATCTTTCTACATGAAATATATATATATATGATAATCGCCTTTTTTATTATCTTGTTTTTGTCTTATAATTTGAATTTCATAAAATGGAATAAAATAAAGAAAGAGTTTCTTACAACTTCCTGAAAAATTTGTTACAATCCGATCCGGGAATAGGGAGTCTTAGTAAAACTGGGGATTCTAAAAAAATATCGAAAGATGCAAGATTCTGTACTTTTCACTTTTAAATTTTCTATATTTTAATTATATACACATAAGAAGAGAACGCGAAATTCGCTTTATTCTCCTTGCCTAATTTTAATTTAGCGGAAGAAGGAATGCATTCTTTTTTTTTTGATAGAGGTTTTTACTGATTAGTAATCGGGAATGTCGGTAAAAAAAAAATGATCCGCATAATTATTTTTACAATTAAATCTTATGTCATCAAATGCTACCAAGCCAAAATCCGTAGAATGGATTTTGGCTTTGATTTCTATAAACTAAATAACTACTCGTTTTATAAAAAAAAAATAATAATTTATATTTTGATTAATTAATATATTTTTTTTATTAAGGATCCGCTTGATTGAATTTTGATTCAGAGAAAAGAAAGCGTGGAGCTGAAATAACTCACTCAGAACGTCTTTTAAAAGATTACGTGGTACGATTAGGTCGAATTGGCCCTTATGGAATAAATATTCAGCCGTTTGTGAGCCCTCAGGTACTGTCGTATTCAATGTTTGTTCAATTACTCTTTTACCCGCAAATGCAATGTAGGCATTGGGTTCGGCAATAATGATATCGCCCAACATACCAAAACTGGCTGTCACCCCACCAGTAGTAGGAGATGTAAGGATTGATACATAGAATAACTTTTTCTTTGATTGATAATCATATAAAGCGGAAGCTATTTTAGCCATTTGCATCAAGCTCAAACTTCCTTCTTGCATGCGTGCTCCTCCGGAAGCACACACTAGAATAAGAGGCAAAAACTGATTGGTAGCATATTCGATCAAACGAGTGATCTTCTCGCCAACTACGGAACCCATACTACCCCCCATAAACTGAAAATCCATAACCCCAATTGCTATGGGAATACCGTTTAGTTGACCTATGCCTGTTTGAACAGCCTCAGTTAATCCTGTTTTTCTTTGATAAGAATCAATACGCTCTTTGTAAGATTCCTCTTCCAACGGAAATTCAATGGTATCCACAGAGACCATATCTTCATCCATAGGAACCCAAGTACCCGGATCAATCAAAAGTTCTATTCTATCTGAACTACTCATTTTCAAATGATGTCCACAGTGTTCGCAAATATTCATTTTTGATTTCAAAAATTTCTTATAATTTAATCCATAACAATTTTCGCATTGAACCCATAAATGCCTATATTTTTGAGTAAAATCTAGATCATTAGAATTTTCCGTTTCTGTTATAGTTAACTCACTACCAGCCGGACTCGTTTTTATACTTGAACTCTGGGTTTCACTACTATTTCTGCTTTCATCAAAAATGTAACTAGAAATGTAATTGTCATTGTAATTGACAATACCACTTAAAATGTAACTATCAATACAAATTTGAGAACGAAAATAGCTGTCAATACAGCTAGTAATGTGTTTATTCCAACTATATTTAGTATCATATATGTAAGGATCATAGTGGGGATCATCACTATTAGATACACTATTTAGATAACAAAAATTCCGAGAATTAGAAAAAGAGCTTTCTAGTTCACTTAGAAAAGAATGAGCATTGTCAATCTCAAAAATTTGATTTTCAATATCAAAACATATGAAATAACTGTCCCTATTATTATCCCTAACTAAAAAAGTATCATCAGGTACGAAATTATGAATGTCTCTAACGCCGACTAAATGATCAACATTACTGTAACTAGAATTGTCACTATCACTCCCACTAAGAGTGTTTTTATCTATATCATTTCTAATCGGGTCT